GAAAAAAAAAATTCTAAAGAATCAAAAAAATGGAAAAATTGGATCTATGTTCAACGGATCACACCTACCAAGAAAAAGTATTTTGTTTTGGTTCGACCTGTAGTCACATATGAAATACCCGATGGGATAAATTTAGCAACACTTTTCCCTCGTGATATCTTGCAGGAAAAGGATAATGTCCAATTTAGAGTTGTCAATTATATTCTTTATGGAAATGGCAAGTCAATTCGAGGAATTTATCACACAAGTATTCAATTAGTTCGGACTTGCTTAGTATTGAATTGGGACCAAGAACAAAATGGTTCTATAGAAGAGGTTCATGCTTCCTTTGTTGAGGTAAGGGCAAATGATCTAATTCGCGATTTCATAAGAATTGAGTTAGTCAAGTCCACTATTTCGTATACCGGAAAAAGGTATGATAGGGCAAGTTCCGGATTGATTCCCGATAATGGATTAGATTGCACCAATATCAATCCTTTTTATTCCAAGGCGAAGATTCAATCACTTAGCCAACATCAAGGAACTATTGGTATGTTGTTGAATCGAAATAAGGAATGCCAATCTTTGCTAATTTTGTCATCATCCAATTGTTCTCGAATTGGTCCATTCAATAGTTCGAAATATAACAATGTGACAAAAGAATCGGATCCCCTAATTCCAATTAGGGATTATTTAGGTCCCTTAGGCGCTATTGTACCTAAAATATCGAATTTTTATTCATCTTACCATTTAATAACTCATAATCAGATCGTGTTAAAGAAATATTTGCTACTTGACAATTTGAAACAGATTTTCCAAGTACTTCAAGTACTTAAATACTGTTTAATAGATGAAAATAGGAGGATTTATAATCCCGATCTATGCAGTAACATCGTTTTGAACCCATTCCATTTGAATTGGTGCTTTCTCCATCATGATTATTGTGAAGAGACATCGATCAAAATTAGCCTTGGACAATTTATTTGTGAAAATGTATGTCTATTTAAATACGAACCACACGTAAAAAAATCTGGTCAAATTTTAATTGTTAATGTCGACTTTTTAGTTATAAGATCGGCTAAGTCTTATTTGGCTACTCCTGGAGCAACTGTTCATGGTCATTATGGGAAAATCCTTTACGAAGGAGATACATTAGTTACATTTATATATGAAAAATCGAGATCTGGTGACATAACGCAAGGTCTTCCAAAAGTAGAACAAATCTTAGAAGTGCGTTCGATTGATTCAATATCGATGAACCTCGAAAGGAGAGTTGAAGGTTGGAACGAGTGTATACCAAGAATTCTTGGGATCCCCTGGGGGTTTTTGATTGGAGCTGAGCTAACCATAGCCCAAAGTCGTATCTCTTTGGTTAATAAGATCCAAAAGGTTTATCGATCCCAGGGGGTACAGATCCATAATAGACATATAGAGATTATTGTACGTCAAGTAACATCAAAAGTGTTGGTTTCAGAAGATGGAATGTCTAATGTTTTTTCGCCTGGAGAATTAATCGGATTGTTGCGAGCGGAACGAGCAGGGCGCGCTTTGGACGAATCAATCTGTTATCGGGCAATCTCATTGGGAATAACAAGAGCGTCTCTGAATACTCAAAGTTTCATATCCGAAGCAAGTTTTCAAGAAACCGCTCGAGTTTTAGCAAAAGCTGCTCTACGAGGTCGTATTGATTGGTTGAAAGGCCTGAAAGAGAACGTTGTTCTGGGGGGGATTATACCTGTTGGTACCGGATTCCAAAAATTTGTGCACCGTTCAAGGCAAGACAAAAACATTTATTTGGAAATCAAAAGAAAAAATCTATTCGAGTTGGAAATGAGAGATATTTTGTTACACCATAGAGAATTATTTTGTTCTTACGCGACAAACAATTTCCATGAGACAAATTTACATGAGACATCAGAACAATCATTTATGCGATTTAATGATTCCTAAGAGCGGATTCATTTTCACTTTAATTATCTTTTAACTATACTGGTCTGATTATTGATTTGGTAATAAATAAAATAAGTAATTAAAAAAAATTATGGTTTGTGCCGTGTATCAATGGTCAATCCCCGGTAGAAGGTTCCATCGGAACAATTATTTATTTCAAGGTACCTCGTCTCTTTGTTAATAATACGAAAAAGAAAAAACAAAAAGGAAGTGTGGGAAAAAATGACAAGAAGATATTGGAACATCAATTTGGAAGAGATGATGGAAGCAGGAGTTCATTTTGGTCATGGTACTAAGAAATGGAATCCTAGAATGGCCCCTTACATTTCTGCAAAGCGTAAAGGTATTCATATTACAAATCTCGCTAGAACTGCTCGTTTTTTATCAGAAGCCTGTGATTTAGTTTTTGATGCAGCAAGTAGGGGAAAAAACTTCTTAATCGTCGGTACCAAAAATAAAGCATCGGATTCAGTAGCATCAGCTGCAATAAGGGCTCGGTCTCATTTTATTAATCAAAAATGGCTCGGTGGTATGTTAACGAATTGGTCCACTACGGAAACGAGACTTTATAAGTTCAGGGACTTAAGAGCAGAAGAAAAGATGGGGAAACTCAACCGTCTCCCCAAAAGAGATGCAGCAATGTTGAAGAGAAAATTATCTACCTTGCAAACATATCTCGGTGGGATCAAATATATGACGGGATTGCCTGATATTGTGATCATCGTTGATCAGCAAGAAGAATATACGGCTCTTCGAGAATGTGCCATTTTGGGGATTCCAACGATTTGTTTAATCGATACAAATTGTGACCCAGATCTTGCAGATATTTCGATTCCAGCCAACGATGACGCTATAGCTTCAATTCGATTGATTCTTAACAAATTAGTATCCGCAATTTGTGAAGGTCGTTCTAGCTATATAAGAAATCGTTGATTATGATTAAGATTAAGAATAATAAAATTAGTTAATGTTAATTATTGGGCAACTCCATAGATTTATTGGATCGGTTACTTTTTTTTGAATTTTTTAAAATAGATAAAAAAAAAGAACTGGGGATATTGATATATATTATGATGTTATGTGATTTCTTGGTATCCTAAATATATGATTAATGATTCAAGTTGGTGAGTTGAGAAAGAAATGGTTGAATCAAACTAATTCCTTTTTTGAAGTTCAATTTCTATCAGAGGACAATATGAATGTTATACCATGTTACATTAAAACACTCAAGGGGTTATACGATATATCGGGTGTAGAAGTAGGCCAACATTTCTATTGGCAAATAGGAGGTTTACAAATCCATGCCCAAGTACTTATCACTTCTTGGGTCGTAATTGCTATCTTGTTAGGTTCAGCCATCATAGCTGTTCGGAATCCACAAACCATTCCGACCGACGGTCAGAATTTCTTTGAATATGTCCTTGAATTTATTCGAGACTTGAGCAAAACCCAGATTGGAGAAGAATATGGACCTTGGGTTCCTTTTATTGGAACTATGTTCCTATTTATTTTTGTTTCTAATTGGTCAGGTGCCCTTTTACCTTGGAAAATCATACAGTTACCTCATGGGGAGTTAGCTGCGCCCACGAATGATATAAATACTACTGTTGCTTTAGCTTTACCCACGTCAGTGGCATATTTTTATGCAGGTCTTACCAAAAAAGGGTTGGGTTATTTCGAGAAATACATCAAACCAACTCCAATACTTTTACCAATTAACATCCTAGAAGATTTCACAAAACCCTTATCTCTTAGTTTTCGACTTTTCGGGAATATATTGGCTGATGAATTAGTAGTTGTTGTTCTTGTTTCTTTAGTCCCTTCAGTAGTTCCTATACCTGTCATGTTTCTTGGATTATTTACAAGTGGTATTCAAGCTCTTATTTTTGCAACGTTAGCCGCGGCTTATATAGGTGAATCCATGGAGGGTCATCATTGACTAGTTTTCGAAATAGTCTTTTTTTTTTTAGCTTATCCCAATTCATACATGGTTCAAGATAATCTGCTTGGTTGGAGAACATAATAGATATAAATACGTATGAATATATGACCTAGAGTCGTAGGAGAGAAGATGAACGATATTACGGAATTGTAAAAAAAAAAGGATGGGTTGGGGAGGTCACACTAGATGTATGTAATGTCTATAAGTCCAGCCACTTTTTGTGTGGGTTTCGAGGAATGATTCTATAATCCGATTCAATATAAAATGTGGCCAGTTTACGTTATGGAAGAAAGAAATGTATATGTAATATGTATATGTAATATTAGATATTCACTAGTTATATAGCCCTATCTATATATAAATAGAAGTCCTTATGCCTTACCTATATACTAACTAACTATATATATATCTAACTATATGCTATATATATGTAATATATATATATATAGCAATATATATAGATAGCAATATATATAGCAAAATAAATAAAAAAAATATATATATATGTATTGATATACATATTGATATCGTTATATTGATATATTGATATCGTTGATATCGATCATATTGATATCCATTGCATATATTGATGATTGCATATATTGATTTGATTGCAGTTTACTGCATTTAGATTAGATGGATTACAAGATAAGTCAAGTCCTTTCTTCTGTTTCATTTGTGATTGTGGATTGGATGAAAAAACAGATGAACTCAAGGATATAGAAGAGTAAAGAACGAAGGATGGAATGAAAGAATGGTTGGAAAGAAAGAAATGCAATAACTAGAGCCATATGTATATGGATTTACAAAAACTTCATCATGGGTAGAAACAAAAAACGAGATATCGAAGTAGTTCTGACGATTCAGTAATATTATCATTAGTTTTTAGTTACTCCGACCCAATAGATCTTAATGATCAAACTTAATGATAAAATTAAGTAATAATTTATTGGTTGATTGTATCATTAACCATTTATTTTTTTTTTGTGCGAGGAACTTACCATGAATCCACTGATTTCTGCCGCTTCCGTTATTGCTGCTGGATTGGCTGTAGGACTTGCTTCTATTGGACCCGGAGTTGGTCAAGGTACTGCTGCAGGCCAAGCTGTAGAGGGTATTGCGAGACAAC